AAGAAGATATTGGAACATAAATTTGGAAGAGCTGATGGGTGCGGGCGTTCATTTGGGCCATAAGAGTAAGAAATGGAATCCTAAAATGGCACCTTATATCTCTGCAAAACATAAAGGTAGGCATATTATAAATCTTATTAAAACTGCTCGTTTTTTATCAGAAGCTTGTGATTTGGTTTTTGATGCAGCAAGGAGGGGAAACCAATTCTTAATTGTTGGCACTAAAAAACAAGCAGCTGATTTAGTATTACGGGCTGCAATAAGGGCTCGGTGTCATTATGTTAATAAAAAATGGCTCAGCGGGATGTTAACGAATTGGTCTACTACAGAAACGAGACTTCAGAAGTTTAGAGACTTGAGAACCAAACAAAAAACAGGAAGACTGAATCGTATTCCGAAACGAGATGCGGCTATATTGAAAAGACAATTATCTCACTTGCAAAGATATCTTGGCGGGATTAAATATATGACAGAGTTACCCCATATTGTAATCATCCTTGATCAGCACGAAGAATATACGGCCCTTCGGGAATGCATCACTTTGGGAATTCCAACAATTTGTTTAATCGATACAAATTGTGATCCCAATCTCGCAGATCTTCCGATTCCAGCGAACGATGACTCTAGAGCTTCACTCCGATTCATTCTTAACAAATTAGTATTCGCAATTCGCGAGGGCCGTTCTGATTCTATAAGAAATCCGTAATTTAGAATAAGATAAATAACTTCTTTCATTTATAATAAGATAAATAACTTCTTTCATTTCGGAACCCTCATAGATTTATCGAATCGCTTACTCTTTCTGAATCTCAAAAAGAGATAAAAGAACTGGGAATAGAATGTGATTAGTTGGTATTCCAAATATACGATTCAAGTAGTTAAGTCTTTAAATAGATGGTTGAATCCAAATAATTTTGTTTAAAGTTTTCTTTTTGTCAGAGGGCAATATGAATGTTTTATCATGTTCCACCAACATACTAAAAGGGTTATATGATATATCCGGCGTGGAAGTAGGCCAACACTTCTATTGGAAAATCGGGGGTTTCCAAGTTCACGGCCAAGTACTTATTACTTCTTGGGTTGTAATCGCTATCTTATTAGGTTCCGCCGCAATCGCTGTTCGGAAACCAGAAACCATTCCGACCGGCCTTCAGAATTTCTTCGAATATGTTCTTGAATTCATTCGAGATGTGAGTAAAACGCAAATTGGAGAAGAATACGGCCCTTGGGTTCCTTTTATTGGAACTATGTTTCTCTTTATTTTTGTTTCTAATTGGTCGGGTGCTCTTTTACCTTGGAAAATTATACAATTGCCTCAGGGCGAGTTAGCCGCACCCACGAATGATATAAATACTACCGTTGCTTTGGCTTTACTCACGTCAGTGGCATATTTCTATGCGGGTCTTACCAAAAGAGGTTTGGCTTATTTCGGGAAATATATTCAACCAACGCCAATCCTTTTACCTATTAACATCCTAGAAGATTTCACAAAGCCCTTATCACTTAGTTTTCGCCTGTTTGGAAATATATTGGCTGATGAATTAGTAGTTGTTGTTCTTGTTTCTTTAGTACCTTCAGTAGTTCCTATCCCTGTCATGTTTCTTGGATTATTTACAAGTGGTATTCAAGCTCTTATTTTTGCAACTTTAGCCGCGGCTTATATAGGTGAATCCATGGAGGGCCACCATTGACTAGGTTTCGAAATAAGCTTTTTTAGCTTTGCCCAAGACAAGAGGTACGCGGCTCAAAATAATCGACTCAAAAAAACCAATATCTACAAATACACTATATCCGATTTAGAGTAATAGCAAAAAACATTAGGCTATTGACGCCGAGAATTGTAAAAAAAGGAAAGAGATCTAAAAGATCTTTTTCCTATTCCTAAAATTCCCCTTTAGTCCACTTATATCTATCTCTCCCTTCAATGAATATGTTTCTAGAATATTTTTATATAGGTTGACCAATCCCAATCTTAAAGATGAGGAGTCATAATTTGACGAAGAATTTTTGTGGTATATCTTTCCCGCACGGGATTAAAGACCAGGGACGATGTTCTAGAGAACGAGTTCCTTTTCAGTTGATTTTCTTCAACGATTGGCCAAAAAAATTGTAATAAAAAACAAATTTCAATGAACTTTGATCAATCACGTTTTATGCAACGATTCTGTCTAATCAATTTGTCCCTTTAGATTGTATCCCTGCAGGATAATGATAAAGAACGGTGACGGTAATGAAGAATTTACAAAACCGGGAGTTATAAATTTATAAGCTGGTTCGGAGGGGGGAGTCTATCTAATGGAATGGCTCTAAGTCAACTCTTGTGACTCGTTCGACGAATGAGTATCAAATCCGATTGGCTCTAAGATGGATGAAGAGTTGGTTTACATTATGAAAGAAATACGTGTATATGTTATATTAGCTAGTTAGATCTGAATTAAAGATCGATCTAATTTGACCTACGAATGTGAATTTATGCGTAGATTCTACTCGAAGCCCTTTTGTCTCATCTGTTCCTCTGCGTTGAAGTCTTCCATCTTTTTCTTGATTTCATCCCTTTATTCATTCAACTCATAGGTTGGAACAAAGAAAGGTAAGAACGAAAGTTATATAAATTTAGAAAGACTCTCTCGATAGACAGTAGCAAAGAGATTTTTAAGTAGTTTTGATGATTCAATAATATTTTTACTTGAATTCGAAGTTCGTAGTTATTTCGACTGAATGGTAGCGCTGGAAGAATTAAGTCATAATTCATTGGTTGAGTGTATCATTAACCATTTCTTTCTTTTGGGACGAGGAACTTACCATGAATCCACTTATTTCTGCCGCTTCCGTTATTGCTGCTGGATTGGCTGTAGGGCTTGCTTCTATTGGACCTGGAGTTGGTCAAGGTACTGCTGCGGGCCAAGCCGTAGAAGGTATCGCAAGACAGCCCGAGGCGGAGGGAAAAATACGAGGTACTTTATTGCTTAGTCTAGCTTTTATGGAAGCTTTAACAATTTATGGCCTGGTTGTAGCATTAGCACTTTTATTTGCCAATCCGTTTGTTTAATCTTAGAAATATGAAAAACTTTTTTTTCGTTTTTCTTGCCTTGGCCTTGTGCTTTGCTTTTTCGAATTCTACCAAGATTTCATTCGTCCAATTATTTATTCGTTGAGAAAATAACCCTTGAGAAGGGCTGATTTGCGGAGCATGCCGACTCGCTTTCAGCCTTCCCCTTCGTAGTCCAAGAAGGCCCTAGGAAGGGTTGCAACAAAGAGGGTAATTCCCAATTTCTTCTAAAATCGATTCGAAAATTGAATAGATTTAGAAATTAGGAAGAAATGGGAAAATCAGAAGGATTGTCCTCTTGATTATTTGCGTTATAAAAATCGTTACCCAACCAAGATTCGCCCATCTATATAGAAAAGAAGGGGGCGAAGTGATACAAAAGGAACTCTGTTCGATTTTTTATTCTATCTATAAGAGGAGATCATATGAAAAATGTAACCGATTCTTTCCTTGCTTTGGGCCGCTGGCCATCCGCCGGGAGTTTCGGGTTTAATACCGATATTTTAGCAACAAATCCAATAAATCTAAGTGTAGTGATTGGAGTATTGATCTTTTTTGGAAAGGGAGTGTGTGCGAGTTGGTTATTTCAAGAATAGGCTGGATCGAACCAGCTGTACTTTTTCCGTTAGAACTAGGAACGAAAGGTGCACGAACTTGCGAATTACTTCTAAATAAAGTAAGAAATCATATGTAAGAACCATAGCATTTCGTAATCCATTGGTAAATAGACTTTGATTCTCTATCAACTAATAATGTGGGATCGTTAACATGGTTAAAGCTAAATTATTTGAAGTCCAGACGCGGCATGGTACTCTTTCTACCACTATGTTAATATGGTATATAGATGTGTTAATATAGAGATGGTTTCAAAAAAATCATTTTATTGATCTAGAACACTCATATCGATAAAATGATTTGAACTATTTAGTGGATTTTATTCCCTTTTTACCCAATGCTGAACGGACAACCTATGTATTATTTTTGTGTCTTAAAGTCAGAAAAACTTTTTGGATTGAACAAAGAAAATAAAAACAAACAACTTTGCTGACAATTACATATTTTTGTTTGGTCAGAAGAGTCCTCCGAATCTTTCTGTCTTGGATTAGTGATTTCTTTCGATATTTCTTTGAATAGGACGAGAGAATTAGAGGATAGGCTCATTACATTCAAAAAAATAGATGAATTTACCATACTTAATAGGTAATTGAAGTAATTGAGCGTGAGAGCCAAATGAATCGAAAGATTCATGTTTGGTTCGGGAAGGGATCATGGAAATTTTGAAATGAATGGAAATAGAATCTACTTTCATTAAGTGATTTATTAGATAATCGAAAGCATAGAATCTTGAATACTATTCAAAATTCAGAAGAATTACGTGGGGAGGCCGTTGAACAGTTGGAAAAAGCCCGGGCTCGCTTACGTAAAGTAGAAATAGAAGCAGATCAGTATCGAGTGAATGAATACGCTGCGATAGAAGGGGACAGATTGGATTTGATTAATTCAATTTATACGACTTTGGAACAACAAGAAAATAACAACAAGCAAATTCTTCGTTTTGAACAACAACGGGCGATTAATCAAATCCAACAATGGGTTTTACAACAAGCCTTACGAGGAGCTTTAGGAATTCTGAATGGGTGTTTAAATAATGAATTACATTTACGTACTATCAGTGTTAATATTGACATATTGCGGGCAATGAAAGAAATAATCGATTAGTCCTTCTACGGTCTACTGTAGGCATTATTTTTTATTTTGAGTTTTTTATTTTTATTTTCTTTAGAATTAAGATCATGGTAACCCTTCGAGCCGACGAAATTAGTAATATCATCCGCGAACGTATTAAGCACTATAATAGAGAAGTAAAGATTGTAAATACCGGTACCGTACTTCAAGTTGGCGATGGCATTGCTCGTATTCATGGTCTTGATGACGTAATGGCAGGCGAATT